CCATAGAACTCAACAGTTACACCTACTTGTTCGACACTATATTTTGATTCTGCCCTTCTAAAAGGAACATCGGCTCTAACAATTCCGTCTCCGTCTACCAAAACAACCGGAAATGTTTCAAAAAAAGTAGGCATACGACGTACATAAAGTTCACGCCCTTCTTTATCTCTAAAGATCGGGTGTCCTAACCAACCAACAGCTATTCCATCCCCGTTGTCCATTGAGCCCGCTCTGAATAATCCCCCTTTTGCCGGATTATTGCCGATGTAATCATAAAAGGCTAATTTTTCAGGAATTTTAGACCAAGCTTCAGATAAACTTTGATTTTCGGCTAGCCCAGCACTAACTCTTCGATATATTTCTTGTTGGAAGTATCCTTGATCCCATTGATACCGAGTGGGACCAAATAATTCAATCGGGGTAGTTGCCGAGCCATACCACATAGTTCCAGCAACTACAAAAGCTGCAAAAAAGACCGCAGCGATACTACTGGAAAGAACGGTTTCAATATTTCCCATACGTAATCCTTTGTATAGACGTTGAGGCGGACGGACACTAAGATGGAATAGACCCGCCAATATGCCCAAGGTTCCTGCTGCAATATGATGAGAGGCTATTCCTCCCGGAACAAAAGGATCAAAACCTTCCACACCCCATGCTGGATTTACAGCTTGTACCCTTCCCGTTAGTCCATAAGGATCGGATACCCATATTCCAGGACCATACAATCCTGTTACATGAAATGCGCCAAAACCAAAGCACGCCACTCCTGAGAGAAATAAATGAATTCCAAAGATCTTGGGCAAATCCAAAGAGGGTTTTCCTGTACGTTCATCACAAAATATTTCTAGATCCCAATACACCCAATGCCAGATAGCTGCCAAAAAGCACAAGCCAGAAAACACAATATGTGCACCAGCCACACCTTCGTAACTCCAAATACCCGGATTCGTTATAGTCCCCCCGGTAATACTCCAACCCCCCCATGAATTGGTTATTCCTAAACGAGTCATGAAGGGTATAACGAACATACCCTGTCTCCACATTGGATCAAGAACAGGGTCAGAGGGATCAAAAACAGCTAATTCATATAGAGCCATCGAACCGGCCCAACCAGCAACCAGAGCTGTATGCATTATATGGACAGAAATCAAACGGCCGGGATCGTTCAATACGACCGTATGAACACGATACCAAGGCAAACCCATGGAAATACCCCTTTATCAATCAAAAATATACGCTATGTAACTTTATTGCATTGTAAAATATACGATTGCTCTTACTTTTTTAGTGGATTATCTCGGGGAAAGGATTAATTTTTGTTCTATTCTTTTAGTAAGAAAGTCTTTCAATAATAATGGAACGTAGGAACAAAAAGAAGCAGATTTATTCTACACCCGATAAGTACCAATACGCAATGGTAGGGCGTTGATAGCATTTTATATGAGTAACTGCATCTATATTTGTTCATCATCCAAAGGATCCACTTGTAAGAATTTTCCTTTATTGATTCTGTCTTCCTTTTTTATGAACTTATTCAATCTATGGATAAAATATGATAAAAGATAAGATATTATTAAGACAATAAACTTATTTTTACGCTTTCACATCAAAGTAAGATATAGTACTTAATCTTTCTTTCATTTAATGCCTATTGGTGTTCCAAAAGTACCTTTTCGAAGTCCTGGAGACGAAGATTCATCGTGGGTTGACATATAGTGCGACTTGTCAGATATATTGGGTCATATGGTATTTCCCCGTTCTCTTTCCCGATTGAGATATCCTCTCTTTCGCCCAACAAAGATTGATTAAATTATCCAAAATTTGGAGCGTGAAATGCAATGAAGTACAATTAAATCTATTTTTTAGGGGGGTATACAGATTAATATTAGCAATTAGAATAATTTATGGTTGGCTTAGTTCAAACAATAAAATGAAGTATCCAGGCTCCGTTTAGAAAAAAAACCAATAGGTAATATATCTATGATTTCGACTTATATCATATTCTATTTATAATTTATTTATATAATATTCGATTTATAATCTCTAATATAATATAAATAGAAGTGATCTAAAACTGTTAATAAATCGAGTAATATGATGAATGCATTGAATATTTAATATTTGGCGGGAGATATGAAATTAATTGAAAAATAAAGAAGTCGTAGCAAAAAGACGTAGTATTGGAGCATTTGTTCTATATATGCAAATAAAAATCGGTCCGATCTTTACTCGGAGTAGAGCATAAACCTAAAAGAATTCAAGAAGACCATTCAGGAACAAGAAAATTACATCGTGATTTGGATTGGATTTCGATGAAACAATACATCAATGAGAAGTTACTCCGATAAGTTTAGTGAATCTTTTTTTTATTCCGTTGATATATAGAAATTCTATTTCTATATAAATAGAAAAAGGCCAAAACTCATCTTTTTTAAAATGAAAGAAAAAACCCCTTTGTTACAAGTTAGACAGAGCTTGCTATGACAAAAAAAAACAAGAATCTACACATTGATTCTTGTTTTTTTCGCGATTTGTGTTGAACTGTATGCATCAAAAGATGCATGTACGGTTCCGAAGGGATACAATTTTATCCCAATCAACCGACTTTATCGAGAAAGATTACTTTTTTTAGGCCAAGGGGTTGATAGCGATATCTCGAATCAACTTATTGGTCTTATGATATTTCTCAGTATAGAGAATGATACTAAGGATATCTCTTTGTTTATAAACTCTCCCGGCGGATGGGTAATACCTGGATTAGGTATTTATGATACTATGCAATTTGTGCAACCAGACATACAAACAGTATGCATGGGATTAGCCGCTTCAATGGGATCTTTTATTCTGGTCGGAGGAACAATTACCAAACGTCTAGCATTCCCTCACGCTTGGCGCCAATGAGTTTTTTATTTGATTTGAGAGAAAAAAGAAGACTATGCCTTCGCGATATATGAAATATGAATATTAAGTAATAATAGCATGGCACTTCGAATTCGATACGAGAATTTTTTTTTTCAAAATTGTTCCATTCCATTATGTATCGAAAGAGTAGTATGAGATAAAGGGTATTTCCATTTTATCTGATATATCAGGAGACCCATTTCAACGTCACAAACTTTTTTTTGTTTTCACACCGAAAAACTCTTAACAATATATATTATTTTTATGAAAGAATATGAAAATAAAATTTCTTTTTTTACTTATTTTTATTTGATATTTGAAAAAAAAAAAAGAAACTTTGGGATTGCTAACTAACAGACGAAATTAATATATAAAGCAACGGAACCATCATAGTATATTTTTAACTACTCCAAAGGGAAGGGCGGTTGTTGGATCATTTACCTATGTGAATATGATAGACACTATATTATTTATATATATTTTTATTATTTATATATCTTTTCTATTTATTCAATGTAAGGTAAAAAAAAGGTATAGGTATAAAAGTGAATTCCATTGTAGAGCCGTATGCAATGTGCAAAAGATGCCTGTACGGTTGTTCAATTCTATCTTTTTTTCTTATTATATTATTCTTTATCTTTTCGCCTTTCATCATGCGAGATAGAATAATATTTATTATATCATCAGGGTAATGATCCATCAACCTGCTAGTTCTTTTTGTGAGGCACAGGCGGGAGAATTTATCCTGGAAGCGGAAGAACTACTGAAGCTGCGCGAAACCATCACAAGGGTTTATGTACAAAGAACGGGCAAATCCTTATGGGTTATTTCCGAAGACATGGAAAGAGATGTTTTTATGTCAGCAACAGAAGCCCAAGCTCACGGACTTGTTGATCTTGTAGCGGTTGAATAAAACATAAGAGGGATTTCACGCAAATATACAATTTGAGATTTTATCTTCTTACCAGGTTTAATACAATATTCTATGAATCCATTAATATAAAAATTATTCATAATTATCCGGTTAGGATCAATCTAAACCAGCCCATTATGTATATGATTCAACATGCCAACTATTAAACAACTTATTAGAAACACAAGACAGCCAATCAAAAATGTCACGAAATCCCCCGCTCTTGGGGGATGTCCTCAGCGACGAGGAACATGTACTAGAGTGTATGTGCGACTCGTTCAGATCATGGACTAGGCCAAAAACAATTGATCCAGTATAAATGATCAGTACCAGTGAATAGGATAGAATGGAAGACCACCATTCACTATACGAAACGAAAAATTAAAATAGCTAAAAATCTAAAAAAGATCTATCATACCCTTCTATTGTGGTATCAAATTAATTTATGGTTGCCGTTGGTACAAATCCAATCACTTCCAGTTTTAATTTAAGATGGAGAAAGAATTCCCCATTGGTAGCAAATGGTATTCATTAAGCAGGGGAATCCTATTTAAAGAGCAGAAAGATTATGCCCTTACTCTTGACTCTTGCAAGAACGGACTAACAGGGTCAGCTACTCAGCTAATCTTCATAATTAAATACCGTTACCGCATAGGTGCGTCCCGTTGTGAAAGCCCTATTACTGGATAATTATGGGTAGAGCCAAAGAGTGTTAGCTGTACGAGTTAACAATAACATTAATTAAATGAGGGAAGAAGCTCCGGTGTATAGAGAGGACCTCACCGTTTAAGAAGTAACCATAGAAACGATGGAACCCACTATACCTATTTCTATTTACTACTTTTTATTTACTTTATTTACTATGTTTTTTTAATACCTAGTATCAATACAATTTCTTATTTCGAGGCGAGAAGCCTAGAAAAAAAAAAAGAAAAAATCGTGGTCAGGAAGGTTATAGTAGCAAAAGCCATTGGAATTTTTATTTTATACATTGGAAGAATCCGTTTTGTTATTAATAGACTAGGAAAGGGAAAGGAAATAACTGAAAGAAAAGAAATCAATTAGTTATTCATCAAAGTTTCATTTATTCAATGACTAGAATTAAACGAGGATATATAGCTCGAAGGCGTAGAACCAAAATTCGTTTATTTGCATCAAGCTTTCGAGGGGCTCGTTCAAGACTTACTCGAACTATTACTCAACAGAAAATAAGAGCTTTGGTTTCGGTTCATCAGGATAGAGGTAGGCAAAAGATAGATTTTCGTCGTTTGTGGATCACTCGGATAAATGCAGTAATTCGAGCCAATAAAGTATACTACAGTTATAGTACATTAATACACCATCTGTACAAGAGGCAGTTGCTTCTTAATCGTAAAATACTTGCACAAATAGCTATATTAAATAGGAATTGTCTTTATATGATTTCCAATGAGATCTTAAAATAAGATAAGGAGATTGAAAGAAATGAAATCCAGTGAAATGTTTTAAATGGAGTTCCTTGGCAAATGAACTTGGGAAAGTAGAGTAGAAATTAGTATGATAAAATAGGATATAATATGATAAAGTCATCACAACGAACAAACACGGTCAATAAAAAAAGATTTATTCTTTTTCCCCAATTCTTTTTTTTTTCTTACGACACAACAATAAAATTTGAATTATCAGATTTTTTGAACAAACCGTCAATTTGCATTTGAATTCGGATTGGAATTTTATTTTGATTCAATTGAAGAAGAGCAAGCCTATTTATTTTTAATTCTAAGACCAGTAGTTCTAGGAGTCGACTCGCTTCTTTCAAACTGTTTCTCATTATTAAGAAAGGGTAACAAAGATAAAATACGAGCTTGTTTTATAGCAATAGTAATTAATCGTTGTTGTTTTAAGGTCAATCTATTCACCCGTCTAGATAATATCTTTCCTTGTTCACTAATAAATCGACTAATTAAACTCATGTTTCTATAATCAATTCGATCCCCCGATTGTATCGGGGGCAAACGCCTACGAAAAGATCGCTTAGATTTAAGAAAGAGTCGCTTGGATTTATCCATAGTTTTTTTATTCCTTGTCCCGAAAATCCTAATGCTATTTTATTTTGATCGGATCAAAAATGATTTCGAATTAAAAAATAGGATTGCTTTGTTTATATTTAAATAAATATACGATCTCTTATATATAATATGTCGTTTTTCGTCTTCCTTGGAATGGAAGGCGGACACGCGAGCGATCGGTTCGATCTATTTCTTCAGCTCCCCGTGAATCGTATGTTTGTAACAAGAGGGACAGAATTTTCTCAATTCCAATCGACTAGGCGTATTATGTCGATTTTTTTGAGTAATATATCGGGAAATGCCCCTTGATTCCTTATTAACGCGGTTTCGAAGACAACTGGTACATTCCAAAATAATCATTACTCGGGCATCTTTACCCTTGGCCATGAACCTCCTTTGGATTTTTGATTGACTCAACTCTTCTATTTTTCTATTTTCCGATCCGAAACGAAGAAAAGAAAGGAAGGAAAAAAAAATAGAAGTTGCTAACTCGAAATCCAATTATGAAAGATTTCGTTGCAATCTATCAATATAGTAATAATAAGTAATATAATGATTTCTAACTATATATTTCTAATTTAGAATCGCTGTACAGTATTTAATTTTTCTTTTTCATTGAATTATCTTGTATGATAGATATTGTTGCCATGCCACATCTATTCCATTTCTATTCCATTTTCTTTCTCACTCTATTCTATTATTAATTTATTAATTAATTTAATTTTGTGCCTGGAAACCCGAGTTCTTAGTTTGACTAGGGTGAGCCCGCTTTTATTCTTTTTCTTTTCTAATTTAATTTATTTTAATTATACAAAAAAGAAGAGAAGGGGATGGATTAGTCACAGATATTTGATTGCATCTCTAATTTTCTTCACCCCTTCCCATCTCAATTACTAGAATTAAAAAAAGGGAATATCAACGCATCCGGAAATAAACGATTGATCTCTATCAATAAACCCGCTAAAGACCCAAACCATAGAGTACTTACTACCGGTGCCACGGAAAGGTATGTTTTTAGATTTCGCATTTAAAATCCTCCTTCTTTGTTATTTGTTATTGTAATAAAATTACAATTTGTAATACATAATGGTAATACATATATGACCAGATGTGTATATGTATTTAATGACTGACACTTGGATTTGTACGCAGAATTCCTAATGCAAATTGAAATGTACAACGATTCAGTATATATTCCTTTTCGTAAAACAAAAAAAAATACGTCCCTTTCTGTCTGAGAATTCCCGAAAAATATTCATTTTTTTTACCGTGGGTTTCATATTTCTTTAGTACGTATATAATATAAGTCTATTATTATTATATGTTATAATGATATGCGACTAAAAAAAATAAGAAATGACAAGATAATTTGGTATATCACTGAAATAAATAAAGAAGTGGAAAACAAGATAGGGATTCTCTACAATGACACTGGAGGCCAATTGAAAGGGATGTAGCGCAGCTCGGTAGCGCGTTTGTTTTGGGTACAAAATGTCACGGGTTCAAATCCTGTCATCCCTACCTATTACTTATCTTATGAACAGTAACGAGGGGTCAATTGAGATTGATTAAAATTGGATATATATAATCAATCTTTAATTTTCTTATTTATGATAGTATATATATCCAAAACGA